TATCTCTTGCTGGAAGTAACCCTGATCCCATTGATAACGAGTGGGACCAAATAATTCGATGGGGGTAGTTGCTGAACCATACCACATAGTTCCAGCAACTACAAAAGCTGCAAAAAAGACAGCCGCGATACTACTGGAGAGTACGGTTTCAATATTTCCCATACGTAATCCTTTGTATAGACGTTGTGGCGGTCGAACGCTAAGATGGAATAGACCCGCTAATATGCCCAATGTACCGGCTGCAATATGATGAGAAGCTATTCCTCCCGGAACAAAAGGATCAAAACCCTCCACGCCCCACGCCGGATTTACAGGTTGTACTTTTCCCGTTAGTCCGTAAGGATCAGACACCCATATTCCAGGACCATACAGGCCTGTTACATGAAATGCACCAAAACCAAAGCAAGCCACCCCGGAGAGAAATAAATGAATTCCAAAGATCTTGGGCAAATCCAAAGAAGGTTTTCCTGTACGTTCATCCGAAAATATTTCTAGATCCCAATAGACCCAATGCCAGATAGCTGCCAAAAAGCATAAGCCAGAAAATAAAATATGTGCCCCAGCTACACCTTCGTAACTCCAAACCCCTGTATTCGTTACAGTCCCTCCTGTGATACTCCAACCCCCCCACGAATTGGTTATTCCTAAACGAGTCATGAAGGGTATAACGAACATACCTTGTCTCCACATTGGATCAAGAACGGGGTCAGAAGGATCAAAAACTGCTAATTCATAGAGAGCCATCGAACCCGCCCAACCAGCAACCAGAGCTGTATGCATTATATGAACGGAAAGCAATCGGCCGGGATCATTCAATACAACGGTATGAACACGATACCAAGGCAAACCCATGGAAAATACCCCTTTATCAAAGAAAAATAAACACTACGTAACTTTATTGCATTGGAATATACTATGACTATGCTGCGGACTTCCCCTGTTCAGTGGATTATTTCCTAACAAGGGTTATTTATTCTATATTCTATTGTGTTCCAAATAATGGAAGAATTCTGTTCGTAAGAACAAAGAGAAGCAGATTTATTCTATACTCGATAAGTACCAATACGCAATGGTGGATTGATACCACTTTCTATGAGTAAATGCGTTTATCATTCGAAAGGCCTGCTCGTAAAAAATTTCCTTTATTTTTTTTCTTTCTTTCTGAATTTTGCTAATCTATGGATAAAATAAATATGATAAAGACCATATTCTAAAGACAATAAAACCACATTATTACGTTTCCACATCAAAGTGAAATATAGGATTTAGTTCTTTTTTCTTTCAATTTATGCCTATTGGTGTTCCAAAAGTACCTTTCCGAAGTCCGGGAGAGGAAGATGCATCTTGGGTTGACGTATAGTGCGACTTGTGAGATATATTGGGTCATATGGGATTTCCCCGTTCTCTCCCCCGATCGAGATATCCTCTGTTTCGCCCAAGAAGTCGAAATGGAATCATCCATAAATTGGAGCGTGAAGTGCAATTAGATGCATTGTTTGGAGGAATTCATAGTACTATTATCAATTCGAATAATTTATGGTTGACTTTGATTGGACTCAAAAAATGAAGTATCCAGGCTCCGTTTAGAAAAAACCCAATTGGTAATATATCTAGGATTACTACGTGTATCCTAAATGATTCCTGTTTGTTATTTGGAAAGTCATACCAAAAAGAAATGGTGGTGAGAAGATTTGTCCTATATGTGCAAATCAAAACGGGGTGAATCTTTACCCGGAGTAGAGCATAAACCTAAAAAGATGAAAGAGACCCATTCAGGAACAAGAAAATACCATCGTGATTTGGATTGAATCTCGATGAAACAATACATCAATGAAAAGTGAATTCGATAAGTTTTTCTATTATATAATAAAGAAGAAAAAAAATGCGTCTTTATTGAAAAATCGAAGAAAAAGCCCTTAATCTATACATTGATTCTTTTTTTTTTTTCGCTATTTTTTTTTGAACCGTATGCACCAAAAGATGCATGTACGGTTCCTAAGGGATACAATTTTGCCCTACTCAACCGACTTTATCGAGAAAGATTACTTTTTTTAGGCCAAGAAGTTGATAGCGAGATCTCGAATCAACTTATCGGTCTTATGGTATATCTCAGTATCGAGGATGATACCAAAGATCTGTATTTGTTTATAAACTCTCCTGGCGGATGGGTAATACCCGGAGTCGCTATTTATGATACTATGCAATTTGTGCGACCAGAGGTCCATACAATATGCATGGGATTAGCCGCGTCAATGGGATCTTTTATCCTGGTTGGAGGAGAAATTACCAAACGTCTAGCATTCCCTCACGCTTGGCGCCAATGGGGTTTTTTATTTGAGAGAAAAAGTAAAACTATGCCTTCGCCATATGAATATTAAGTAATAATAGCATGGCACTTCGAATTCGATATGAAAATTTTTTGCATTGTTTTTTTTTTCAAAAGATTCGATTATGTATCGAGAGAGTAGTATGAGATAAAAGATATTTCCGATTTTCTCTTATCTATCGGAAGTCCAATTTAGCGTTACAAACTTGGTTGTTTTCACACCGAAAGTCTCTTAACAATTTTTAAGTTATAAAAAAAAGAGTGCAAAAAAAAACCAAATTTTTCCCTTTTTGGTTGGATCAAAAAGAAACTTTGGGATTGCTGAATCTAAAGAAAAAAAATCCATTTTCAAATAGAAAAGCAACGGAGCCATCATAGTATTTTTGAACTCCTCCAAAAGGAAGGGTGGCAATTTGACCATTTACCCTCCTGGGGCTGATAGATTCTATTTTTATCTGGAAAGTAAGGGTCAATTTGATTGTATAGCCGTATGCAATGCACAAAAGATGATGCCCGTACGGTTGTTCAATTCTATCTTTTTTTCCTATTATTCTTGATCTTCCTTTTCTGTTCCTTTCATCACATCAGATAGAGAAACCTTCTATCATCAGGGTAATGATCCATCAACCCGCGAGTTCTTTTTATGAGGCGCAGACGGGAGAATTTATCCTGGAAGCGGAAGAACTGCTTAAACTACGCGAAACCCTCACAAGGGTTTATGTACAAAGGACGGGCAAACCTTTATGGGTTGTATCTGAAGACATGGAAAGAGACGTTTTTATGTCAGCAACAGAAGCCCAAGCTTATGGAATTGTTGATCTTGTAGCAGTTGAATGAAAAAAAATGGATTTTGTGAAAATCCGTGATGTGATATTTTATCTCCGAGTTTAACTATTAAATAAAAAAATTCATAATCATCCGGTTAGGATCAATCTAAACCAGCCCATTATGTATATATTCAACATGCCAACCATTAAACAACTTATTAGAAATACAAGACAGCCCATTCGAAATGTCACGAAATCCCCCGCTCTTGGGGGATGCCCTCAGCGTCGAGGAACATGTACTAGGGTGTATGTGCGACTCGTTTAGATCATGAGCTGATACAAAAAAGCAAGAAACCGCTTCCAGTATGAATGATTAGTCCAGTGAATAGGATCGAATGGAAGAAGGAACTCCATTTACTATCTACTTACTATCTAAAAATAAGCCACTCGATCCCTCTCTTGTGTATAAAATTTATGGTTTCCACTGGTGCAAATCCAATCACCTGAATTTAAGATGAGAAACAATTCTCCATTGGTAGCAAATCGTTATCCATTAAGCGGAGGAAATCTTATTGAAATTCAAAAAAAACATAAAAATGAAGTTCTCGCTCGGTCAAGAACGGACTACGAGGGTCAGCTACCCAGCGAAATTTCATAATTCAATACCGTTACTGTATAGGCGGGTCTTATTGTGAAAGACCTGTTACTGGATAATTCATGAGTAGAGCCAAAGAGTGTGATGTGAACTATACAAGTTACCAATAACATTGATGAAATATTAAATAAATGAAGTAAAGGCTCCGGTGTATAGAGAAGACCTCACCGTTTAAGAAGTAACCATAGAAACGAGGAAACCCACTATTTCTTTATCTATTTAATTTCTATTTCTTTTAAAATACCAAAAAAAATAAAAAAATCGTGGTTGGGGAGGTTATAGTAGCCAAAGCCATTGGAATTTGTATTTTATACATTGGAAAAATCCGTTTGGTTATTAATAGACCAGGACGGGTAAAAGAATAACTGAAAGAAACGAAATCAATTAGTTATTTGTCAAAATTTTATTTATTCAATGACCAGAATTAAACGCGGATATATAGCCCGGAGGCGTAGAACAAAAATTCGTTTATTTGCATCAAGTTTTCGGGGGTCTCATTCAAGACTTACTCGAACTATTACTCAACAGAAAATAAGAGCTTTGGTTTCGGCTCATCGGGATAGGGATAAGCAAAAGAGAAATTTTCGTCGTTTGTGGATCACTCGGATAAACGCAGTAATTCGAGAAGGGAGAGTATTCTATAGTTATAGTAAATTAATACATGATCTATACAAGAAGCAGTTGCTTCTTAATCGTAAAATATTGGCCCAAATGGCTATATCAAATAGGAATTGTCTTTATATGATTTCCAACGAAATAAGAAAAAAAGTAGATTGGAAAGAATACACCGGAATAATTTAAATGGAGTTCCCCGGAGAATGAACTCCGGGAAGGTGGGGTCAAAATGACTATAAGAAAATATGCTAAAGTAGTCAAAATGAATGAACACGTTCAATAAAAAAAATCTTTTTTTCTGGTTCGTTTTTTTTTTCTTACGACAGCATAATAAAATCCGGATTCTCCAATTTGTCAAACAAAACACCAATCCGCGTTTGAGTTCGGAAAGAAAAAGAATAAGCCTATTTATTTCTGGTTCTAAGACCAGTCGTTCTGGTGGTCGACTCGATTCTTTCAAATTGTTTCTCATTATTGAGAAAAGGTAACAAAGATAAAATACGAGCTTGTTTTATAGCAATAGTGATTAATCGTTGTTGTTTCAAGGTCAATCTATTCACTCGTCTAGATAATATTTTTCCTTGTTCACTAATAAATCGACTAATTAAACTCATGTTTCTATAATCAATTCGATCCCCCGATTGAATCGGGGGCAAACGCCTACGAAAAGATCGCTTGGATTTCAGAAAAGATCGCTTGGATTTATCCATGGTTTTGTTGTTTAGTTTATTTCTTAATTGTCATTTTTTTTTTTTACTCCAATTTTTTATTTAAATGAAATATCTTCTATTTATATTTCAATATGTTCTATATAATGGCATTTTTCCCCTTTCAAGGATAAGACATACTCGATTTGATTTATTTCTTGATTTCCACATGAATCGTATGTTTGTAACAATAGGGACAGAATTTTCTTAATTCTAGTCGATTTGGCATATTGTGCCGGTTTTTTTGAGTAATATATCTGGAAATGCCCGTTGATACCTTCTTAACACCGTTTTGGATACAACCGGTACATTCCAAAATCACCGTTACCCGTGCATCTTTCCTCTTAGCCATGAACCTCCTTTTGATTTTTGATTTGCTCAACTCTTCTATTTTGATTCGAAATGAAGAAAAAGAAAGGAAGGAAAAAATAGAAGTTACTAACTTGCAATCCAACTCTAAAAGATCAAAATCAATAAAGTAATAATAAATCAAAGCAAAGCCATAGTAAAGAATAATAAGTAAGACAATGATTTAGAAACTCTATTTAAACCCGAAGGACATCAGTTAAAGATCTTGTATTCTTGCCCTAGACCCCGATTTTCCTACTCTACCTCCCGTGACTCTATTATTTATTATTAATATTGATTTAATTCGAATTGGAACCTGAGTTTCGCAGACGTTGAATCCACTTTTCTTCTTTCTCTTTCGTCCCTTAGTCTAAAAATTAGAAAAAAAAAAGGGAAAAAAGAGAAAAGGAGTGGGGGGGTTAGTCACAGATTTGAAATTGTATCTCTATTCTTCTTCATTCTTTCCGATGTCAATAACTAAAATGAAAAAAAGGGAAATGTCAACGCATCCGGGAAAAAACGATTAATCTCTATCAATAGACCTGCTAAAGCCCCGAACCATAGCGTACTTAGTACTGGGGCCACGGAGAGATATGTTTTTAGATCTCGCATTGAAAAACCTCCCTTTTTTTTTTATTGTAATACAGAAAAAGATAATGCATATATGATCAGATGCATATGTAGTTAAGGGCCACTTATAGTTGTACACGGAATCCTCAATTCCACTTGAAATGTAAAACGCTCTATAAGACTTTCCCCTTCTTATTATATGTTAAATGAGACCAAAAAGACGAAATGGGTAGAAAATTTGTGTTTCTCAATGCAGGAAATAGGGGTGTGGAAAACAAGACAGGAATTCTCTACAATGACACTGTAAGACAATTGAAGGGATGTGGCGCAGCTTGGTAGCGCGTTTGTTTTGGGTACAAAATGTCACGGGTTCAAATCCTGTCATCCCTACCTATTACTGCTTCTTTGAGCAGTAACGAGGAATCAATCGAGATCGATTCAAATTGCACGGAATCATTCATTTTTTTGAAACTATAGAATATATGCATATAAAAGTGTTAAAAAAAGAATCCTTTTTTTTATGTTTACATTCTTTTCTATTCTTATTAAGAAAGCGCTCTTAGTTCAGTTCGGTAGAACGTGGGTCTCCAAAACCCGATGTCGTAGGTTCAAATCCTACAGAGCGTGATTTTTTCTTCATGAGTCGAATTAGACTGAAATAGATTCAGCAGTCACTTGCACAACAATTCCAATTTGACCTCCTGTGGATTAAATAAAGGAAGAGGCCAATCAAAAAAGAAATGTTAATTAATCAAAGGTCCAACTGATCACCACGCCTGTATTGTAAATATGCAGTTACGAATAACCCAGCCAAAGTAATAGGAATTAGACCTAACACGATTCCAAATAGAAAAACTTCAATCATTTCAATTTTTTGAAAAGGAGAAAAAAAGAGGTAATATCTATACCTAAATATTAATCCGAATTGACGCGAATCTCAATGACCAAAAATTGACAATTAACGTGGTAACTAACTCTAGAATAGACGGAATTTCAAAGAAGGATTTACTTTCTGAATTGTTTCTTTCAAATAGAAATTTTAAATAAGTCGTATCTTGCTCAGACCAATAAAGAGAGCTGAAGTTATAGTTAAAGCCACTAGTAGAAAACCGAAATAACTAGTTATAGTAAGCATGAAGGGTCTAAATGAAATATGTTATTTTTATACATATGTTTCTAAAGCATTTACCTGAGTTTCCATTTTTTCAAAATGGGAAGATGTCCAAAAAGACCCATTGAAAGAATAAGTTCAATTGAAAGTTTTTGATTCATCTATCATTATAGATAGCACGAACGGGGAGAAAGTGACGGGCATATAAAATGAAACTGCTTAATCATTTCTAACATCTAGCCATCTCGCGATTCTTATCAAACGAGTCGTTGAGCATAAACTAATAATACGAACTGGAGCGTGTAACTTCATTCACAAATGAAACTCTTTTTGAATTCTTATTTGTGAATGAAATTTTTAGGGAATACTCTTTTTTGTTCGATATTTTCAAATAAAGTATC